TTTACATTATTAAATTTTAAATTATTATATTTGTTAACTATCTCCCAATTTTTAAATTTTATCGAATTTAAATCTTTAAAAGGCTGAAATAAGATATCTGTATTTGTTGGTAACCGATTATATTTTATAACTATTTTTTCATTTATTTTAGATTCTCGAATTTGTACAATAGAACAATTTTCTCTCAATAATAAGTCGATCGATTTTTTAACTTCTTCATGGATTGTCCAAGAGTTTTGATCATTTATTTCAATTACAAGTTGGAACGGAGAATAACCTATACGTTCTAAAATAGTTTTCTGGGTTCCCCGTTGTTTTGCTTCATCATCACTCAATGTAACATATTGAATTCCACCAATTAAATTAGATAAAGGAGGATTCTTGATTAAATTTTTTAAACAATTCCCATGTGTTGTCCCTACTAATTGAACACCTTTTTCTGCAATGGTACAAGCAGCTAACGTTTCTAATTTTGTGCTGATTTCATCAATTATAATAACCTCCGGCATATGATTTTCGACTGCTTCAATCATTACTTGATATTGAAATTCAGTTTTAGAAACTTGCATTCGACGTGCTCTTCCAATCCCAGAATGTGGAATATCACTATCCCCAGCTATTTCATTGGATGTATCGATAACAACAACTATTTTTTCCATTTCGTCAGATAAAACTCTTGCAATTTCACGAATAATTGTTGTCTTACCAATCCCAGGTTTGCCTAATATTAAAATAGACTGTTCAGATTCTAACAAATCACGAATTATATTTATGGCACCAAAAATAGCTCTACCCACTCGACAAGTTAAACCATTTATTAATGATTGACGGTTACGAATACAACTAATTCTATGAAGAGTTCGTTCAAGACCTACTCGATTATCATCACTAAAATTATTAATTCGTTTTATTATATAATCAAGATCTTGCCATGAAACAACCTTTTGTGATAAATATTCTGGACCTGTTGTAAAACGAGCTTCAGGACGTCGACCTAGATCTATAACAATTTCAATAAGTTTTTCTTTATTAAAATTTTCTTCAATGAAAAATGGTAAATTCTCTAACAGTTTATCTAAATCTTCATCTATTATCATAAACTTTTAAATTTCGATAAACTCGCTTAATAATTATTTTGAAATATCTACTAATTTATTGAAAGTTGGGTTATCTAGAATTGCAATTTGAGACAAAATTTTACGATTTAAATCAATATTAGATTTCTTAAAATTATGAATCACTTGACTATAAGATAATCCATTTAATTTTGAAGCAGCATTAATACGTGTAATCCAAAGTTTTCTAAATGTTCGTTTCTTTTGCTTTCGACCTACATATGAATACCGTAAAGCTTTCATTACTTGTTGATTTGCAACTCTAAAAAGTCTAGAATGTGCACCTCGATACCCTTTTGCAAGTTGCAATATCTTTTTGCGCCGTTTTCGGGCAATATTCCCACGTTTAATTCGGACCATAAATTCTAATAAGGTAACATTAATTTAATAGGTTTATTATCACTTGAGCTAACACAAACTGTTTGAGATAATTTGCGTTTTTGAGTCTTTGATTTATGCATTAATAAATGACCTTTATACGCATGACGACGTAAATATTTACCAATAGCTGTTTTTTTATACCGTTTTATTGCGGCCTTTCGATTTTTTAATTTAGGCATAAAATTTTAATTTTTTTTAGTAAAATATAAATTTTTAAAATAAAATTTTGATTTTAAAGGATGGGAGTATAAAATTTTCTCACCATATTTCCAATCAACAGGACATGCATGTCCAGGATGTTTTTTAACATATTGAATTGATTTTAAGGTACGCAGTATTTCATTTATGCTCCGCCCACATAATAAATTATTAACTGTATAATATTGAATCACCCCTTCTTTGTCAATAATGAAAACGCCAGGAAAAGCCATTCCATCATCAGTTAGTAACTGGTAATTCGTGGTAATTGTTTTTGTCAAATCAGAAACTAAAGGGAATTTCAAGCCTAATAATCCTCCATTATATTGACGCGATAATAAAAAATGTAAATGAGAAAAAGGACTGTCAATTGAAATGGCTAAAATTTGCGTGGACAATTTGCGAAATTCACTAATACGATTATTTAAAGAAATTAATTCTGTTGGTGATACTGGAGTAAAATTAGCTGGATAAAATAGAAGAACAACATATTTTTTCCCCCTATAATCAGAAAGTCGAATTTTACCTAATTTATTATTAAAAACTCCAACAGTTAAAAAGTTTGGAGCTAGTTTACCAATTTGAAGATAAGTTATCATAAAAGTTCTAAATAATCAATATATTTAGGTAAAAAATAGTATCATGAAATTACAAAGAGTGCAATTTTTTTATTTTTCGTTGTTTTGAAATAAAGTTAAAAAAATAATTTTAATAAAAACTACTTTAATAGAAAACGAAAAATCTACTCTGTAAAATACTCTAAATATTTTTTGAAAAACATCCCTATCTTAACATACAGTTTAACAAAAATTGCTAACTAATGTTAAATTTCAATTCAATACAAAAATATATAATGGAAAAACAAGTTATAATATAGTATGTTATGAAATATAATTGACCTAAATTACAAAATCTTAAAAATTTTAAATCGATTAAAATAATCAAAACATTAAGTTAAAAATTACTAAAAAGAATCACAAAACAATTCAATATTGACCCTTTTAAACTTCATAAAAATAAAAATAATTTAATACACAAATTATTGAACAATTATAAAAAGACATTAAATATTTATGTGGAATAATATAT